TTTTCAATTATTCAACCATTTCCTTTTACCAAGTCCAACGTTAGCTAGATTAGTCAACATTTATATCTTTCGATACAACAACAAGATCTTATTTGTAACAAGTAGTTTTCTTGGTTGGTTAATTGGTCACATTTTTTTCATGAAATGGGTTGGATGGGTAGTATTCTGGATACGGCAAAATCCTTCTATCATAGCAATGCCGCGTATAGGTAGAAGGCACGCTAGATCAAATAAGTACCTTGTGGCAGACTTGAGAACTTCTATGGGTCGAATTTTGAGTATTCTCTTATTTATCACCTGTGCCTACAATTTAGGCGGAATACCCTCGCCTATTTTCACTAAGAAACTGAAGGAAAACTCAAAAAAAAAAAAAGAAATGGGGGAAAGTGAGGAAGAAACAGATGTAGAAATAGAAACCACTTCCGATTCCGAAGAGATCCAAGTGGATGAAGAGGAAAAAACAAAGGAGAAATTTGAAAAACCTATTGTGACTCTTCTTTTCGATTATAAACGATGGAATCGTCCATTGCGATATATAACAACCAATCAACCTGCAAATGCTGTAAGAAACGAAAACGAAATGGCACAATATTTTTTTGCTACATGCCTAAGTGACGGAAAACAAAGAATCTCTTTTACATATCCACCCAGTTTGTCAACTTTTTTTGAAATGATACAAAAAAGGTGGTTTTTAGACACGACAGAAACAAGATCCTCGGAAGAACTATATAATCGTTGGGTTTCTACCAACGAACAAAAAAGAAAGAGCCTAAGCAACGAATTTATCAAGCGAATTGAAGCTCTAGACAAGGGTTCTCTTGATGATGTACTTGAAAAAAGGACTAGATTGTACAATGATGGGACTGAGCAAAACTGCTTACCAAAAGTGTATGATCCTTTTTTGAGCGGACCCCACCGTGGAACAATTAGAAATTTCGATTTGGACTCAAGCATCAACAATCCTTTAAACAACCCGATAGAAGATTCCCTAACAAGCATGTGGAATAAGCTTAAGCTTCAAGATATCCTTCCTAATGATTTCCGAGAATTTGAAGATCAAGAAAACAAAAAAAGTGAAGATCAACAACAAAAAGAATATCAATATCAAAGTGCATTAAGTGCATTTGAAGACGAAGATAAAGAATATCAAAGTGCATTTGAAGATGAAGATCGAGAAATTCGAAGTGAATTTGCAGGGGAACCAAGGCCTAATACGGCTTTGAATTTAAACGAAAATGATGAAATTGAAAACCTTGAAATTGCAATCGAAAACTTTGAAATCGAAAAAAAGGTTCCTCGATGGTCATACAAATTGAACGTGGATTGGGGGGATTTGGAAAACGAGCCAAAAGACAATGAAGAAGAGGAAAATCAGGCTTATGATATTTGTTCACCAGAAGTAAGACGCGTAGTCATTTATACTGAGAAAGAGACTGAGAACGAGACTGAGAACGAGACTGAGAAAGAGACGGAGACTGGTGCGAATGCTAGGACTATCGAAAAAAATACTAAGACTACTACTGACGAAGATAAGACAGATAAAACTGCCGAGAATGCTCGGACTATCGAAAATCCTAAGACTACTACTGACGAAGATAAGACAGATAAGACTGCCGAGAATATTAAGACTACTACTGACGAAGATAAGACAGATAAAACTGCCGAGAATGCTCGGACTATTGAAAATCCTAAGAATACTATTAAGGATAAGGAAGATAAGAAGGAGGAGGAGGAACCGGAAGAAATTGCTTTGCTTTCCTATCTAGAAGAACCAGATTTTGATCGCGATTTAATTAAAGGATCCATGCGAGCTCAACGACAACGAAGACAGAACAGAGATTACCTTTTAGTAAAACTGAGATTTGTCTGATTATATTAGGAATGGCTATCTCTTGTTCTACGGAATCAGAGGATGTCAATCAAAATATTGCCTCCTTTTGGCGACAATGTTTCATACTCGGGTTGGGACTTGGCTTCTGTTGGCATTGCTCCGCGGAGTAGGCTTATTCTTTTTCTTTCTGTTCTCATCGAAAAATAAAGTAAAAGAAAACGTCACTATAGCTATAGTAAGTAGTAAATTACTAAAAAAAGAAAAATGGATAAATAAAATAAATAAAAGAAAAGATAAGAAGAAATTCGACCGCCCCCCATATATTTTATCCCCTCTCCTACAAAGAAACTTATAACACCAACCCCGTTCGTAATTCCATCAATTACCCCTCTATCAAAAAAAGACATTTGTTCTGCTAACCTTCTTATGCCACTAATAAAGATAGTTTTATAAAAAGCTTCAATATAAGCACAATTATATGACCAATTATAGAGAATATTGATTTTTTGGTCCCAGAAGAGTCTTTTAGGCCCCGTTTTCATAAATAAATTCATTAAGCCAAAATTATGAAAAGATGAATAAACAGGCCTATATAAAAGAGACGCTATAAATATTCCAAAAAAGGCTATACTTACTGAAAAAAATGCATTTGTGACAAATTCATACGAATCCATAGAATTGTTTGAATTTGACTGTAAAAAAGTTATCGTCGGAGCTAACCATTTTGATAATATATCAAAATAGACTTCCTTTTGATCAAAAGGAAGTCCTATGGATCCGATGAAACAAGTAAATAAAACCAATACAATAAGTGGAAATAGCATTGTATTGTCCGATTCCTGGGGATAGATTGAATTTTTTTTATTGGAAAAAAGAGTAAAAGTAAAAAGAGGTCGCATCACATTTCTTGCATTCCCATGAATTGGATACCCTTTTTTCAAAAAAAGGGAAACGCTTTCAATATTATTTATTGTTGATAAAAGCAAATTTGCTTTTCTCAATTTCAATCCATCTTTACCCCATATAGATAGTGAGTAGAACGAGCTATTTTTTTTGCCGTTAAAATTTTGAAAATAAACGTTTAAATGCCCCTCAAAAGTCAGTAAATACATTCGAAACATATAAAATGCAGTTAAACCCGCCGTGAAAGAAGCTATTATCGCAAAAAGAGGCGAATATCCCCAGCTATCATAAAGAATCTCGTCTTTGGACCAAAAACAAGCAAGAGGTGGAATACCACAAAGAGAAAGTGTACCTAACAAAAAGGAAGTTTTTGTAATTGGTAAATATTTTGTTAAACCCCCCATAAGAGCCATATTCTGGATTTTTTCTGGCGAATATCCAATACAGGTTTCCATTGAATGAATAATGGATCCAGAACCTAAAAATAATAATGCTTTCGAATAGGCATGGGTGATCAAATGAAATAAAGCCACTCGATAAGATCCCATACCTAAAGCTAACATAGTATAACCCAATTGAGATATTGTAGAATAGGCTAAACTTCTCTTAATGTCTCTTTGAGCAAGAGCCAAAGTAGCCCCTAATAGTAATGTTATCATACCTATTAAAGAAATAAAATTCATTACGTAGGGTATAGATATAAAAAGAGGAATAAGTCGAGCTACAAGAAAAATTCCTGCTGCTACCATAGTAGCAGCATGGATAAGAGCTGATATAGGAGTAGGCCCTTCCATGGCATCAGGTAACCATACATGAAGGGGAAATTGTGCCGATTTAGCAACTGCACCAACGAATAATAGGGAGGCAAAGAAAGTAAGAAATAAAGAATTGAACCCATCATTATCAATCAAATTTTTGGTTATTTCGAACAAATTTCGAAAGTCGAAACTACCCGTTATAAAATAAAAACCCAAGATTCCTAATAATAAACCAAAGTCCCCTACGCGATTAGTTACAAAGGCTTTTTGACAAGCACTTGCCGCAATAGGTCGTGTGAACCAAAAACCTATTAATAGAAAGGAACACATTCCAACCAATTCCCAAAAAAAATAAATTTGTATCAAATTAGAACTAGTTACTAATCCCAACATAGAAGCATTAGACAAACTCATATAAGCAAAAAATCTCAAATATCCTTGATCATGAGACATATAATTGTCACTATAAATAAGAACCATTATCCCAACAGTAGTAATTAATAATAACATAATGGAAGTAAGCGGATCTATCAAATAGCCAAATTCTAAGGAAAAATCATTATGGATAGTCCAGGACCATACATATTGATGAGCAATACTGACGTTTATTTGATAAATAGCCAGATCCGCTGAAAAAATCATAATGATACTGAGTAATAAAACACTAGGAAAAACCCACATACGGCGAAGGCTTTTTGTCGCGGTCGGAAAAAGGAGAAGTCCCACTCCTATAGCAATAGGAACTGGGAGTGGAACAAAAGGTATGATCCATGCATATTGATATGTATGTTCCATAAAAAAAGAAAACTTTTTGTATTTTTTTTTTTTTTTATTATTTAATTGTTTCCGATTCACCAGTTCTTATCTCTTGGGGAAAAAGCAAAAAAGAATTGAATAAAGAAAATGACGATTTAAATGAAATAGAAATCAAATCGCATATAACTGATAACTGAAAAAAAAAAGAAAACAAATAAATTATGAAAAATATTATTTATTATCAAGTCAAGTATCACTCAACCAATTAATATAACAACTAACTCATTGACTCGTTCTAATTTGAAAATGGAAATTTTGACAATAGCGTTTTTTTTTTTTGTAAGTTTTTGTGGGATAGGGATTAGAATCTTTCCTATCTATTCACTTTTTCAAATGAAAATAATACAAAAACTAAAAAAAGTCTTCTTTTTTTAGTTTTAGGAAGGTTTTCATTTTTCATTTGAATATAGAATATATCTCGCATAAAGATAGAGAAAAAATTCTCAAAAAATAAGAATTGGGTCACGATCTAGTTAAGACGGGTAAATTCTCGAAGAGCTTCCCTTTTAACTAGATAAAAAAAGCATTGGATTATGAAAACTTACACTATTTCACAACTAAAGATTCTTTTTTCTTTTTCTTTTATTGAATATGTTCAAATAGTTATAGTTATTATTTTTTTATTATTATTATTATAGTAAGTCTTTATTCATTTTTTTTTTCTAAAGCTAAGGGATACTAATTCAATCCTGCCATCTCAACGATTGAATATTGAATATAGATGGGCTATTATGATTTCGAGCACGCCGCTATGGTGAAATTGGTAGACACGCTGCTCTTAGGAAGCAGTGCTAGAGCATCTCGGTTCGAGTCCGAGTGGCGGCATCTTCAAAAAGAACTAAAATAGATCCTATTCTATAATGAATTGAATTCTTGAATTCCATATTTACTTTTAGGATTTTTATGATATTTTTGACTTTAGAACATATATTAACTCACGTCTCTTTTTCGATTGTTTCAATTGTAACTACTATTTATTTGATGACCTTATTAGTCCACGAAATTGTTGGACTATATGATTCGTCAGAAAAAGGGATGAAAGCTTCTTTTTTGTGTATAACAGGATTTTTAGCGATTCGGTGGATTTATTCAGGTCATTTCCCCTTAAGTGATTTATATGAATCATTAATGTTCCTTTCGTGGAGTTTTTCCATGATTCATTTAGTTCCCTATTTTAGGAACCATAAAAATCATTTAAGTACAATAACCACGCCAAGTGCTATTTTTACCCAAGGGTTTGCTACTTCAGGTCTTTTAACTGAAATTCATCAATCCACAAAATTAGTACCCGCTCTCCAATCTCAGTGGTTAATGATGCACGTAAGTATGATGGTATTGAGCTACGCAGCTCTTCTATGCGGATCTTTATTATCAATGGCCCTTCTAGTAATTACATTTCGAAAAAACCTAGAGATTCTTGGTAAAATTCATTATTTATTAACGGGGCCATTTTATTCTGGCGAGACAAAATACATGAATGAAATAAGCAATGTTGTGCGAAATCCTTTTTTTATTTCGTTTAGAAATTATCATAGGTATCAATTCATTCATCAATTGGATTTTTGGGGTTGTCGTATCATTAGTCTAGGTTTTCTCTTTTTAACCATCGGTATCCTTTCCGGAGCAGTGTGGGCTAATGAAGCGTGGGGGTCATATTGGAATTGGGATCCCAAGGAAACTTGGGCATTTATTACTTGGGCTATATTTGGGATTTATTTACATACTCGAACAAATAAGAATTTGCAAGGCATAAACTCTGCAATTGTGGCTTCTACGGGATTTCTTATAATTTGGATATGCTATTTCGGGATAAATCTATTAGGAATAGGACTACATAGTTATGGTTCATTCACATTAACTTCTAATTGAAGAAGGATCCTTAGAAATCGAATACAGGGACAGGGGGATAGCGTATATAACAAAAGTTTGTAAGAGTTTTTGTTTGAGAACCATAAAGTTTTTTACGGTTCTCAAACAAAAACTCCAAACGTATCTAATTCAATCAAGTTTTTTTTACTTGATAGATATCTTATTATATTATTCTTTTATTTTTTTGATAAAAACAAAGTATCTATAAAAAAAAATAATTAGATAAAATAATTTCTACCTTGTCAACTGATAGGGAAAAAACGAAATCTGGATAAATACCAATACCAATTATTGGTAAAAGTATACAAATCGAAACAAAAAGTTCTCGCGGTCCGGAATCAAAAAAATGAGAGTTTGGGGCATGAAATTGTTTGTATCCATAGAAAATCTGACGTAACATAGATAATGAATAGATAGGAGTTAATATCATTCCAATTGCCGTTAGAAATGTAATGGGTATTTTTGACATGAAAAAATATTTTTGGCTAGTTATTATTCCAAAAAATACTACCAATTCCGCAAAAAAACCGCTCATTCCTGGCAATGCAAGAGAAGCCATTGAGAAACTACTAAATAATGTAAATATTTTTGGCATTGGGATAGCTATTCCTCCCATTTTGTCGAGAGAAACAAGACGTATTCTATCATAACTCGTTCCTGCCAAGAAAAAAAGCGCAGCGCCAATAAATCCATGAGAGATCATTTGTAAAATAGCCCCATTGAGTCCCGCATCTGTTATGGAACTAATTCCTATAATTGTGAAACCCATATGAGATACGGAAGAATAAGCAATTCTCTTTTTTAAATTATGTTGACCAGGAGATGTTGAAGCTGCATAGATTATTTGAATTGTCCCTATTATCATCAACCCGGGAGAAAATAGAGAATGAGCGTGGGGTAATAATTCCATATTGATACGAACTAATCCATATGCTCCCATTTTTAATAAGATTCCGGCTAAAAGCATACATGTACTATAATGTGCTTCTCCGTGGGTATCCGGTAACCATGTATGTAGGGGTATGATTGGAAGTTTTACAGCATAAGCAATAAAAAATCCAAGATATAATAGTATTTCCAATACTACAGGATATGATTGATTAGCTAATGTTTCAAACTGTAATGTCGGTTCATTAGAAGCATATAAACTCATACCCAGAACTCCGATTAAGAGAAAAATAGAACCCCCCGCAGTATACAAAATAAACTTTGTAGCTGAGTACAAACGTTTCTTCCCGCCCCACATAGAAAGAAGTAGGTAGACAGGAATTAATTCCAACTCCCACATAATGAAAAAAAGTAAAAGATCTCGAGAGGAAAATGATCCTATTTGACCGCTATACATTGCTAACATTAGGAAATGGAACAATCGTGAATCTCGAGTAACCGGCCAAGCCGCTAAAGTAGCTAGAGTGGTAATAAATCCCGTCAGTAAAATGGGTCCTATGGAAAGTCCATCGATTCCGAGTCTCCAGTGAAAATCAAAAATATTTATCCATTTATAATCCTCTTCCAATTGGATTAATGGATCGTCCAATTGAAAATGATAACAGAATGCATAGGTGGTTAGAAGGAGTTCTAATAGACAAATACAAATAGTATACCACCTAATTACCTTATTTCCTCTATGAGGGAAAAAGAAAATGAGAGAGCCCGCGAATATCGGCAAAACAACAATTATTGTTAACCAAGGAAAAGAATTCGTGGTAAAGACAAGATACACTTTGGACAGAAAAACCCATACTCGAAAAATACATAATTAGATATATATAATATCGAGTATGGGTTTTTGTCGGTAAAGAAAAATAAAAAAGAGTGCAAGTAGAATTTTTTGCAAGGTATCAATAAGCTAGACCCATGCTGCGAGTTGTCTCATGCCATAAATAAACCCGTACACTCAGGAAATCCGTTGGACAGGCGGATTCACACCTTTTACAACCCACGCAGTCTTCTGTTCTTGGAGCAGAAGCAATTTGTTTAGCTTTGCATCCGTCCCAAGGTATCATTTCTAATACATCTGTGGGGCAAGCTCGTACACATTGGGTACACCCTATGCATGTATCATAAATCTTTACTGAATGTGACATTGGATCTATCCATTTTTTGAACATCATAAATTTTCGATCTAGTTCTAGTAAAATAACTTAGTATTAGTAAATGAAATACATTTAAACACCAGATGAATCAACGATTTCCATTTACTAGAATGAGTTTGTAATCAATCTACTTCTGTATCTGCTCATGAGAGAGGACCAAGATACTTCGCCTTCTTAGATTTTCAAAAATAGCGTCTATTCTTTTCTTTATCTATATGCCTACGATTACTGCTATTTATTTAACAAATTTGATTGATTGATACGAGTTGATTTTCTATTACGATGAATTGACGAAACAATAGCTAATCCAATAGCCGCTTCAGCGGCTGCAATACCTATAACAAAAATCGAGAAAATGTCTCCTTTTAATTGACGACTATCAAAAAAATCAGAAAATGTTATGAAATTCAAATTCACTGCATTCAGTATAAGCTCAAGACACATAAGCGCTCTAATCATATTTCGACTTGTAATCAATCCATAGATACCCATAGATAATAAATAGGCGCTCAAAACAAGTATATGCTCGAGCATCATTGAACTACCCCGCACCAATTCAATCTTGATTCATTTCAATATGAACAATAATGTAACTGAACTGATAGAGTATACCAAGTATGTAATGAAAATATTGGTAATAGACCTAACTAAAACATTTCCATTTTATACATGAACAAGCTAAAAGAAGCATTAAAATAAAAAAGAAAAGAAAGGAAATCCTTAGTTTTTTTTTATGAGTATTTATTACTGACGAGTTATAGCAATTGCGCCTATCAAGGCAACTAAAAGAATTATAGAAATAAGTTCAAATGGAAGAAAAAAATCCGTTGATAAATGAATCCCAATTTGTTGACCATTATTTATCAAATCCTGTTCTAGAATTTGGTTTGATCTTGTGGTCCAAATAATTCCGTACCATGATGTATCTGAAATAGTAGTAATTAGTGAAAAAAAAAGACTTGTACAAACTAGTGAAGTGATCCCATCCCCCGCAGTCCAAAGGTGGGCATCATTGGAATATTCTGAACGATTCATGAACATCACAGCAAAAACGATTAGGACATTTATGGCTCCCACGTAAATAAGTAGCTGTGCCGCAGCTAGAAAATAGGAATTCGAAAGAATATGGAATAAGGATATACAAACAAGCACCAATCCCAACGAAAAGGCAGAATAAATAGGATTGGTAAGTAATACTACTCCTAGACCACCGACTATAAGACCCAACCCTAAAAATACTAAGAGAAAATCATGTATTGGCGCAGGTAAATCCATTTTTTATTTTATGTAAATATGTAAAATTAAGAGAGAAATTCAGCCGAAATCCTTCATGACCTTATTGACCCGACCGAGAAAAAAGACATTATCCTATTTTTTAATACGTTTCTAGTTTCTAATTGAATGAAATCCTTTTATAGGGTGTTAGTTGATGTAGATACACTTAGTCATTTTACTTGCATCTGCTTTTTCTATACGAAAAAACGAAAAAATGCAATTTCATTTATAGATTTCGAAAGCCTCATATATTTTAGAATTTTTAACACAAAGCAAGCCCCGATTCTTAACAATCTTAGGATTCTTAGGTTTAGGTATTGATTAAGCAAACTTCGCTTCCTCAAGTTCAATCAAAACCAAATTTGACTAATCTAATTAAGTAATTGTTATTGAATGAACAGAATTACCCACGCTTTTTGTTATTGGAATCGAATTCATAATTGTTTGAATTGTGTAATCTCCAATTATTGACATTGGTAATCGACCCAAAGCAATTTGATTATAATTTAATTCGTGACGATCATAAGTAGAAAGCTCATATTCTTCAGTCATTGATAAACAGTTTGTTGGACAATACTCGACGCAGTTACCACAAAATATACATATTCCAAAATCAATACTGTAATTAAGCAATCGTTTCTTTCGAATATTCGTTTCCAATTTCCAATCAACAACAGGTAGATCTATAGGGCATACACGAACACATACTTCACAAGCAATACATTTATCAAATTCAAAATGTATTCGACCACGAAAACGCTCCGATGTGATGAATTTTTGATAAGGATAGTGAATAGTTACCGGCAAACGATTCGCATGAGATAGGGTAATCAAAAAACTTTGGCCAATATACCTCGTAGCTCGTACTGTTTGTTGACCATAATTCATGAACCCAGTTACCATAGGGAGCATATCGTGAATATCTCTGAATAAATTTCATGTTTCTTTCTATTGGTTGAGAGAAGTTATGAAGCTATACTATCATATCCTAAAAATCCCATGCCATGCCTTTCCATTATAATGAAAGGAGTTGGAACGAAGTTGTTAATAAAAAATTCCCCAAAGAAATAGGTAAAAGAAATTTCCACCCAAGATTCAATAGTTGGTCCATTCTCAGCCTAGGTAAAGTCCATCTTGTTGTGATAGGAATGAACAGGAACAAAAAAGCTTTAGCTAATGTAATAAAAATACCTATTGTCGTTCCAAAGACTCTACACACTTCATTATTTCCGAAAAGCTCAGGAATGAGTATGTACGGAATAGAAAAATTCCAACCACCCAAGTAAAGAACTGTTACAAATAATGAAGAAACTAGTAGGTTTAGATAGGAAGCAAGGTAAAATAAAGCAAATTGAATACCCGAATATTCGGTTTGATAACCCGCAACTAGTTCTTCCTCTGCTTCCGGTAAATCAAAAGGTAATCTCTCACATTCCGCTAGGGAAGAAATTAGAAAAACCATAAACCCTATAGGTTGACGCCACAGATTCCACCCCCAAAAACCATATTTTGATTGCGCCTCAACTATATCAACTGTACTTGAACTGTTAGATAATTCTAGTCGATGGTAACATCACTCTTCCCGTCGCTATTGCAAAAACGTACATGAAATTTCAACTTCATACGGCTCCTCGATGGCCACAAATAAATATAAGGACCTCTTTGATGGTATCTCACTATGTTTGTTGTTTGTAGAGTAGGTCGAGTAACGATACATCGTAAAGTCCAAAATTAGACCAATGCAATCCTGTCTGCTATAAAAAAGTGCTTATGAATTGATCTTATCCTTTAGAATAGAATTTCAACTTTATTTAGTAAAAACTTCATCCTTAAATAAACTACTTATGACTATTTGTATTCATACCCCTTTCCATTACGAAAAAAAAAAAAAAGACACTCTATTAGTTATATTAGTTATTAGTTCATGAATTGTGATAAGAGTTATATGTGTATTAATTATTAATATGGATAAAGAAATAAAGAATAAGAGTTCCGTTTTTTTTCTTTCGTTCCTCTTCTTCTTTCTCATAAAAAATAAAAAAAGAATCTAAAAGAAAATAAAGGATTACTTCGTTCCTGATAGGAATTTCTTGAATCAGTGGATAGGAGCATACTCTGGATCGGGATCATGGGGAAGTACTACTTGATCGTTTCTACTAACTTAAAGCCCCTATTAGGATTCCTTTTATACGGAAATATCCGTCCCTCGGGATACTCTATATTACTAATCTTTTGTGTACCTTAGTATTCCTAACCGTCCACTAATTTTTGCCCAACCCCCCCATAGTATAGTACATAGTATAGTAATACAAAGATATAGTAAAAAGTAAAAACTCCCTATAGGTTGATCTTTTGTATCCGCTTCAAAACCCTGATGACTAATCCACCAATCTTTGGGAAACAGTTTCTAGTTTCTACTGCTTATCTTTACTTTCACTTAACTCTTGTACCTAGGGAATGAGACTCAATTTTTTACTGCCAATTTTTAAGCTGTTTTGTTTCACTCATATAACTATCTGTATTTAATTTAGTTCATCGCCCCGACTGATGAATATCCTAACGAATCGCACGTAGAGAGATTGATAATACACATGGAGTTAATGGTATTTCATAACTAATTGATTGAGCAGCGGCTCGTAGACCACCTAAAAAGGAATATTTATTATTTGATCCATACCCTGACATTAGAAGTCCAATAGGAGCAATACTTGAAATTGCAATCCATAAAAAAACACCTATACTCAGATCGGCTAGAACAAGGCGATAGCCAAAAGGAATTACGGAATAACTTAATAAGATTGATATGACCGCGATAGACGGCCCAAGACTGAATAAAAGAATATCCCCTCTAGAGGGGAGAAGATCCTCTTTGAAAATGAGTTTGGTCCCATCTGCTAAAGCTTGAAGAATTCCGAAAGGACCGGCATACTCGGGTCCAATACGTTGTTGTATTCCTGCAGATATTTGTCGTTCTAACCACACAATTACTAGCACCCCTATGACGATTCCCGATAAAGGAGTAAAAATAGGAACAAGCAAGCATATGAGTCCGTAAAACTCTTTTAATGATTCCGATCTGGAAAAGGAATTGATAGCTTGTTGTACTTTTGTCGTATCCATTATCATTTCAACGGTCAACTTCTCCCATAATGATATCTATACTACCTAGTATTGTCATAATATCAGCCAATTTCATTCTTTTAACTAGCTGAGGAAGAATTTGCAAATTGATAAAACCTGGTGGACGAATTTTCCATCTCCAGGGAAAAACACTCTGATCCCCTATTAGAAAAATTCCCAACTCCCCTTTAGGGGCTTCTACTCTCACATAAAGTTCTTGTTTTGACAATTCAAAAGTGGGCGAAGGTTTTTTACTAATAAATCGATAATCAAAATCATTCAATTCGAAATCCCTTGCACTATCAAAGCGGCGTACTTCTAAATTTTCATAAGGACCCCCCGGGATTTGTTCCAGAGCTTGTTGAATAATTTTGATAGATTCTTTCATTTCACTGATTCGGACTAAATAACGCGCTAAAGAATCGCCTTCTTTTTGCCATTGCACTTCCCAATCAAATTCGTCATAAGACTCATAATGATCAACTTTACGAAGATCCCATGGCATTCCGGAAGCTCGTAGCATGGGTCCGGATAAGCCCCAATTTATTGCTTCCTCTCCGCTAATAAAGCCCACCCCTTCAACTCTTTCCAAAAAAATAGGATTCCGTGCAATAAGTTTTTGATATTCAGTAACCCCTGTTACAAAATAATCACAGAAATCTAAACATTTATCTATCCATCCATGAGGTAGATCAGCAGCTACTCCCCCAATACGGAAATAATTATGCATCATTCGCATACCCGTGGCAGCTTCGAATAGATCATATATAAGTTCTCTCTCTCTGAAAATATAGAAAAAAGGAGTCTGCGCACCGATATCCGCCATAAAAGGGCCAAGCCATAACAAATGAGAAGCTATGCGACTCAGTTCCAGCATAATGACTCTAATATAGCTGGCTCTTTTAGGTACTTGAATATTTCCTAATTGTTCTGGTGCATTTACTGTTATTGCTTCTGTAAACATAGTAGCTAAATAATCCCAACGTGTTACATAAGGCAGATATTGTATAATTGTTCGATTTTCTGCAATTTTTTCCATTCCTCTGTGTAAATAACCCAATACAGGTTCACAGTCAATAACAGCCTCACCATCTAGAGTAACGATGAGTCGAAGAACACCATGCATTGATGGGTGTTGAGGACCCATATTGACTATCATGAGATCTTTTCTTGTAGTTGGTACAGTCATATATTTTTTCTCCGATTCCTTATTCCGTGAATTGCTGCAAACGAATTTCAAAATGAATTGGGGTGGGTTTTTATCTCTCGAATATCGAATTTACTAATTAATTCTTTATAACGTACTCTATTTTTCTTTGACAAATAAGATAGTAGCCGTTGACGTTTTCCTAGAATTTGACGTAAACCTCTCTGAGATAAATAATCTTTTCTGTGCAATTCTAAATGTGAAGTAAGTCTCCTTATCTTATTGGTGAAACTGAATATTTGAAATTCAACAGACCCCTTTTTTTCTTCTTGCGAAATAGAAATAACTGAGATAAATGAATTTTTTACCATAAAAAGAATTCTTCTCACTCCCGCTTTTTTTTTTACAAATTGACAAATCTGGGTTTTACCGATCACTAATAATAATACATTTGCGTTTGTTATACACCAAAAGTTCATTTGAATTTTTTTAGATACTTGCTTTTTTTATCAAATTCGATTACTCAATCCATTTTTCCTTTTTTCGGATATGAATACAAAAACGGGTATGGCTGATCGACTTTGCACTCAAAAAAGAGAAGCAGTTGGACTTAAGATTAAGAAGAGCCTGCCGATTCTTAATTCATTTCGGATAGGATAATGCCGTTAAATCAGTATTATTTATGTACCAGAATCTAATATAACATAACACTTTTGTCTATCTCCTTGCCTTCATATACCATATAAGATATGGCATGTGATTCATAAAAAATGGACCATCAAGTAATTCTCAATTGTGGATACATACGGATTCTTGACATACTGAAACAACTACCATTATTGGTATCAAACCAATAGCGATTCATACAAGCTAAATCTTCTAATCGATAATTGGGCCAAAGAAATAATTTAAACTTCATAAATTTCTTTGCATTTATATCAAAACTTTTACCTTTATCCAAAACTTGAAGACAGTTACTTGTACTTGCTTTGTTACCCTTACAAAATGCTAGATCTCTATCCACAACATTTCCATCTCCTGAATTTAAACAAAGTCGAATTCTTAACTCTCTACGACGTCTAGGAGATAAAATATTTTCAATAACAAGTAAATCATTATGATTTTTTTCTCTATTCCCGAGCAACTTTTTGTGTCGAGGAATGGGTTTATAAAAACCCTTCTTATCAACATCAACATTTCTTTTTTCTTGGCTTTTTTGATAACTTTTCATTTTTTGCTTATTTTTAAGTACATGTAAAACCGTTATTGTTTGATACATAATAGATTGCCCATCCCATTTTATTGATAACTTAGCCGGTTCAATAAACAAATATCCCTTTTTTACTAACTCGGCAATAGGTTGAGTATTTGTCAATGGGATTAGCTCTACCCTCAGGTCCTCTCTTTTGATCGAAATTAGAGTAATTTCCGTTGGATTTTGCAGTCTAACCAGTAGAGAAATTACTTTTATATTATCGTATAGTACATTATTCGAATACAAAGGTGAAGGTTCGTCTAATTTTGCTTGAAAAACAGAATTTTTTTTTAGTAAAAGATCTAATTCTGATGTTTTCTTCTTCTTAGGTTGCTTGTCATTTTTGTTAGAATCTTCTTTCAAATCTTTTTGTTGGTTTGAGCCATCTGAGCCAATATTTCCCTGGACTGACTTTTTATTTTCTTCTTTCTTTTTAGTTTCTAATTCAGAATCCTTTTTTTCAATAGCGTTCTCATCTCCATCAAAATTGAAAAGAAGCGAATTGATTGGTATGCTCCATGGTTGAATCTTATATGTATCATAAAGTGACACAAATTCTGGGGGTAAAAACGAGAGTTTCAGAGTAGATGTCTTAGATATCGGATCCATTTTTATTCTTTCTTCATTCATTCCCATCCAGTCAAAAATGTTTTTTGTTCGATTGGCCGCGTTAAGTTGTTTATCAATCGCGAGAGAAAAAGTCTTTTTCTTATCTTTCTTATCTTCTTTATCAATTTTTGGATAAATATTACGTTTTTTAATATTTTTAAGAATGTTGACCTCAATATCCAGATCGAGCCAGAACTCTATATCCTCCATTTTTGTTTTAAGAGAAAAATCAAAAATTCTCCAATCAAAATATTTTCTCTCCCGATTTCTATGCCTATCGTAGTCTTCTCTTTTTTTTAGAGAACCAGTACCAACTACATCCTCCGACAGATCATATAATTCAAGAGAATATTTCTTGTTTTTATAATTAAAGAGAAGCTCGTTGCCCTCATTTACTTGTAATGGTGATCTAGAAATATATGAACCCTTCTTATCTTCATAATGAATATAGTTATGTGATAAACGATCATATTTGTAATTTTTCAATTTTTTATTTAGTACAGGAGCCTTCGCATAATTCTTGTTTTTTTCGTTCTCATAATGAATTAATTGGTCTTTTTTCTGTTTATAAAAATCCAGATTTTGAGAGTTTTTAGTTTGAACCATAGAACTCTTCTGGATTCTATTTCGCCATTTTTGCGTTTGCGCTACTAGTCGAGACCATTGAGGTTTTGATAAATTGTACTGATAGTGATAACGTCCCCTTAACCAATTTTTCCATTCATTTATTCTCATATTGTGGATTTTCTTATGCCCTGATTTCGAATGAGATATTCCTTGTCTTCTAAAGGAATCTTTTATTTGATCCTTAAGAAAAAGAAGTGTTCCCTGATATTGAAGTACAGATTTCCAGTGATACTTGTTAATAATTTGAGTTTGTGATAATTTGTAAAATACGTATGCCTGTGACAAAGAGGCGAGATCGCAAAAAGAATATTCATTATTATTACTACTATTAGAAATAGAAAGTGATTCTTTTATAGTCGAAATAAAACGCATTTTTTTTTGATTTGGTTCATCATTAGGACTGTATTTAACAAAAGTGTTCTTATTTGATTCAAGAAAAACTTTGACATTGATTCTCATACTATTAATTATATATAAAGGGATCTCTATGTATATCCTTTCAATAAACAATTTTACGAAATAGTGCCATTTGCGTATTAATCGGGTATTCCTTCTTTTGAATATTTGCAAAATCCCTTTCTGCGGCTCTAATTTCTTATCATCATAACTTGGTTTCTTAGAACTCATTTCGATATCTGGAATTCTCATTATTTTTATAGTTTCTGTTGTGATTGTTTTAATTTGATCTTTGATTGCATTTCTACTATCAGCCATATCAGGTATTTTTTTTGATGTTAGGGAATCATTTATCCAATCCATGGATCTAACTTCATCGAGCGATTCAGTAATAGGATTATTACTTACTATATCATTATCATTTTTTCTATTTATACTTAATTCCTCCCACTCAGATACTGGAATTGTCTTTACTTTTCTAAGTTCTTGGATTTTTCTTTTGATAAATCCAATTATTTTGAAAATCCAACGTATTTGTTTTTTTAAAACCTTTCTAAACCTTTTTGTTCTTTGCTTTAAAATTCTTAGAGCTAGAAAACCTTCCTTTTTCACTTTTTTGAGGTTTGTATCAATTTCTTTCCAAATAGGTTTAAAAAAGGAGGGTTTTTCTCGGTAAGGGCCAAAGGGTCCTTCGGCTTCCATTCCGAAAGGTGTTAAAAAACAAAAATTCCCTTTTTGACCTTTTCCTTTCTTTTTCATTGGATCTTTATGATTAGATTCTACTTGAGGTTTGTGCCAAGGTTTTAGATCGAAAGGAAATAGGATCTTTATCTGAATACCATCGTCTAACCAATTTTGGGGGAATTCATTTTCTGATAATGGAATCCCTTCATAAGTACATTTAACATGCATTTCTTTACTCCACGCTTTCCAATCCTCGCGCCACTCGGGACATTGAAATAATAGCATACGGCCAATATTTTTGGCTATTATCAACGAGGGCAGTATTATATATTTTCTAAGAAATGATAGGGTTACTAAAAGCACACCCCTTAGTCGTTGAGCCTCATAAAGTTCGAAAAAGTCTGCCACCTTCTTCTCCTCCACCTCTTCCCTCGGATCTTTTTGCTCTGCTTGCTCCAGCCTTTTTTTCTTTTTTTCTTCTGTATCTTTAGAATGCGAATGAAAAGTTTTGAATTCCACGCATTTACCCACCAAATTTCTGATTCTGAAAAGCAAACTCTGCATTTCGAGGATATCAAAAGAAAAAAAAAAAAACAATTTTCTGTCTTCTTGGCCCAAAAAAAGCGGGGAACGCACATATGGGTGAAACAGTGGAAAAATAGAAATTTTGCGTCGTTGAGCTCGCATGGATCCTTTAATTAAATCGCGATCAAAATCTGGTTCTTCTAGATAGGAAAGCAAAGCAATTTCTTCCGGTTCCTCCTCCTCCTTCTTATCTTCCTTATCCTTAATAGTATTCTTAGGATTTTCAATAGTCCGAGCATTCTCGGCAGTTTTATCTGTCTTATCTTCGTCAGTAGTAGTCTTAATATTCTCGGCAGTCTTATCTGTCTTATCTTCGTCAGTAGTAGTCTTAGGATTTTCGATAGTCCGAGCATTCTCGGCAGTTTTATCTGTCTTATCTTCGTCAGTAGTAGTCTTAGTATTTTTTTCGATAGTCCTAGCATTCGCACCAGTCTCCGTCTCTTTCTCAGTCTCGTTCTCAGTCTCGTTCTCAGTCTCTTTCTCAGTATAAATGACTACGCGTCTTACTTCTGGTGAACAAATATCATAAGCCTGATTTTCCTCTTCTTCATTGTCTTTTGGCTCGTTTTCCAAATCCCCCCAATCCACGTTCAATTTGTATGACCATCGAGGAACCTTTTTTTCGATTTCAAAGTTTTCGATTGCAATTTCAAGGTTTTCAATTTCATCATTTTCGTTTAAATTCAAAGCCGTATTAGGCCTTGGTTCCCCTGCAAATTCACTTCGAATTTCTCGATCTTCATCTTCAAATGCACTTTGATATTCTTTATCTTCGTCTTCAAATGCACTTAATGCACTTTGATATTGATATTCTTTTTGTTGTTGATCTTCACTTTTTTTGTTTTCTTGATCTTCAAATTCTCGGAAATCATTAGGAAGGATATCTTGAAGCTTAAGCTTATTCCACATGCTTGTTAGGGAATCTTCTATCGGGTTGTTTAAAGGATTGTTGATGCTTGAGTCCAAATCGAAATTTCTAATTGTTCCACGGTGGGGTCCGCTCAAAAAAGGATCATACACTTTTGGTAAGCAGTTTTGCTCAGTCCCATCATTGTACAATCTAGTCCTTTTTTCAAGTACATCATCAAGAGAACCCTTGTCTAGAGCTTCAATTCGCTTGATAAATTCGTTGCTTAGGCTCTTTCTTTTTTGTTCGTTGGTAGAAACCCAACGATTATATAGTTCTTCCGAGGATCTTGTTTCTGTCGTGTCTAAAAACCACCTTTTTTGTATCATTTCAAAAAAAGTTGACAAACTGGGTGGATATGTAAAAGAGATTCTTTGTTTTCCGTCACTTAGGCATGTAGCAAAAAAATATTGTGCCATTTCGTTTTCGTTTCTTACAGCATTTGCAGGTTGATTGGTTGTTATATATCGCAATGGACGATTCCATCGTTTATAATCGAAAAGAAGAGTCACAATAGGTTTTTCAAATTTCTCCTTTGTTTTTTCCTCTTCATCCACTTGGATCTCTTCGGAATCGGAAGTGGTTTCTATTTCTACATCTGTTTCTTCCTCACTTTCCCCCATTTCTTTTTTTTTTTTTGAGTTTTCCTTCAGTTTCTTAGTGAAAATAGGCGAGGGTATTCCGCCTAAATTGTAGGCACAGGTGATAAATAAGAGAATACTCAAAATTCGACCCATAGAAGTTCTCAAGTCTGCCACAAGGTACTTATTTGATCTAGCGTGCCTTCTACCTATACGCGGCATTGCTATGATAGAAGGATTTTGCCGTATCCAGAATACTACCCATCCAACCCATTTCATGAAAAAAATGTGACCAATTAACCAACCAAGAAAACTACTTGTTACAAATAAGATCTTGTTGTTGTATCGAAAGATATAAATGTTGACTAATCTAGCTAACGTTGGACTTGGTAAAAGGAAATGGTTGAATAATTGAAAAATGATATTATTAAGGAATACAAATTGAATGGTGAGATTACGCATTGAATTTTTGGTATTGGTAGTATAATCAAAAAAGTATTTGTGATTGTTCCAGAAGAACTGAAACAAAAAATACGGTAGA